ATATCTTCGTATCCGAGAATCAACAAATTCAACTCCACATTGTTCACAAAATTTCGGGTCTTCTTTTTCATCTCCGATCACTCGATAATTTCCACAAGCGCAAATTCCACTCTTTATAGGCCCAAAAATCCTTTCACAAAATAATCCATCTTTTTCCGGTTTATTGGTTTTGTAATGAAAAGTATAGGGTTTTGTCACCTCTCCAACTATCTCTCCATTAGGTATTTTTTTAGTGGCCCAAGCACTTATTTGCTGAGGAGAAACTAATCCAATTCGGAGTTGTTGATGTTTATACCGATCAATCATATAAGAAATTTTGTGATTCATTCCGATTAAACTTCCTTCCTATTAATCTGGAAATTCTTCTCAGATACAAGGAAATGATTCAGTTCCAGAGCCAAAGATCGTAGTTCTCGAACAAGTAATCGAAAAGATTCTGGAGCATCTTCTGGTTTAGGTATTGTTCCTCCAATGATAGTGGTACCAAGTACTTCTTGGCGAGCTCTAATATGATCAGATTTATAAGTAAGCATCTCTTGTAAAATATGAGCAACACCAAACCCCTCTAGAGCCCAAACCTCCATTTCGCCTACCCGCTGCCCCCCCTGCTTAGAACGGCCTCTAAGGGGTTGTTGTGTAACAAGTGCATAATGTCCACTAGAACGTCCGTGTATTTTATCATCAACCTGATGAATTAATTTCAAGATATAAGGCTTTCCTATTATCACAGGCTGTTCAAAAGGATCTCCCGTTCTTCCATCAAAAATTTGGCTTTTTCCTGGATACTCGGGTTCAAATACCCATGGATTGGCTGTTTGCTTACTGGCTTCATATAATTCAGAAAATACTAGTTTTCTCGAAGCCTCTTGTTCATATCTCTCATCAAAAGGGGCTATTCGATAATGTCTATCTAGCAAACTTCCCGCTAACCCAAGCGAGCATTCAAATATCTGTCCGACATTCATGCGTGAGGGTACTCCTAATGGGTTGAAGACCATATCCACGGGTCTCCCGTCTTGCAAATAAGGCATATCCTGTCTAGGCAAAATTTTGGAAATGATACCTTTATTTCCATGTCTTCCGGCTACTTTATCACCTACTTTGATTTCACGTTTCTGTGAAATATATACACGAATTATTTCGGGGTTATAACTTGAATCCCCCTTTTTCTGACCCCATCTCACATCAATAACTCGACCTCTACCACCTATAGGCAATTTTAAACAAGTTTCTTTTGAAGTCGATACCTGAATGCCAAGTATGGCCCGTAATAATCTATCTTCCGGAGCATACGAGGATTCTTTCGCCGCCTGAGGCGTTAATTTACCTACTAAAATATCACCCGTTTCAACCCACGATCCTAACATCACAATTCCATTTTTGTCTAAATTTCGGAGTAAACGGCCCTCTAGATGCGGTATTTCCTTAGTGATCCTTTCAGGACCTTGGGTTGTCACATGCGTCTGAATTTCATATTTCCTTATGTGCAAAGAAGTATAAATATCACCATATACTAGACACTCACTAATGAGTACCGCATCTTCAAAATTGTATCCTTCCCATGGCATATAAGCCACTAATATATTTTTCCCCAAAGAGAGTTCCCCACCAACTGTAGCAGCACCATCCGCTAAAATTTGTCCCTTTTTAATGCATTTACCCCGGTGAACCTGAGGTTTTTGATGCATACAAGTATTTTTGTTTGAGCGTTGATACATAATTAATGGAATACTTAAAGTATTCTCATTATCCGATAAAATTATCTTCTGAGTGTCAGTATAAAGGATTTTTCCCTCGTGTTCTGCTATAGCGGGAACCCCCGAATCTAAAGCCACTTGGCGTTCCAATCCAGTTCCAACAATGCACTTTTCGGACCGAGAAAGTGGAACTGCTTGACGTTGCATATTAGAACTCATTAAAGCTCGATTCGCATCATTATGTTCGATAAAAGGAATTAGGGAAGCTCCAATGGAAAAATATTGGAAAGGAAAAATGCTTCGAAGATGAACCTCTTCCCATGCGATAGTCAAAAATTCTTGGCGGTATCGAGCTGGTACAGCCTGTTCTTCTTGAATGCCCCGATTAAGAGCCAAAGAATTTCCTGCCGCTATCATATAATATTCATCTTGACTTGGTGATAAAAAAAGCATCTGTATCCGCGCCTTTTTTGATTTCTCAACAAGTTCATAAAACGGACTTTCTAACGACCCCCAATCACCAATCCTGGCATGAATTGATAAAGATCCAATAAGTCCCACATTGATTCCTTCAGACGTGTCAATGGGGCAAATACGCCCATAGTGACTAGGATGGATATCTCGTATCCGAAAATTAGCAGTTCGCCCTGTTAATCCGCCAGGGCCCAAATAACTCAACTTTCTCCCATGAACGATTTGTGTCAATGGATTAGTTCGATCCAAAACTTGAGATAATGGGTGTAATCCGAAAAAGGATTCATAAGTAGTTGTTAACGGAGTTGAAGTTACCAAATTCTGAGGAGTAGGTATCAATTTATGTCTAATTGCTCCGCCTATAGTTCCCTTAACTACATTTTCTAAACGAGCCAGAGCCAACCCGAGCTGGTCTTGTAAAAGATCCGCTACAGAGCGAATACGTTTATTTTTCAAATGATTCATATCATCAAGTGTACCCATTCCAAATTTCATCCCAATCAAATGATCGGCAGCTGCTAATATATCTCGTGGTAACAAAAATATATTGTTCTGAGGTATATTAAGATTCAGTCTCCAGTTAATATTTCGGCGACCAATCCTTCCCAATTCACACCTTTGGTGAAAGAATTTTTTTTGTAATTCCTTACATAAGGTTTCAGAAAATATTGGATCCCCACCTACACAAGAAAATTGTTGATAAAACTCCAAAATAGCATTTTCTTTTGACCCAATTTTTTTTTTCTCCTTATCCGTCAAGAAAGATAAGAAAATTTCAGGGTAGCAAACATTCTCTAGAATTTCTCTTAGATTCGAACCCATAGCTGATGATAGAACTAGAATAGATATTTTCTGTTTCCTACTCACACGAGCCCATATTCTTGCTTTTTTATCAATTTCTAATTCTAGCCTGCCCCCCCAATCTGATATTATGGTGCCTGTATAGACCGAAATCCCGTTATGATCCAATTCTGACTGGTAATAGATACCAGGACTTTGTAATATTTGATTGATCACAACTCGGTATATTCCGTTTACTATAGAAGTTCCAAGGGAATTCATTAAAGGAATGTTTCCAATAAAAATTCTTTGTTCTTGCATATTCCTATTGGTTTTCCAAATTAATCCCGCGGATACATATAATTCAGAAGAATATGTAAGTGATTCATAGACAGCATCTCGTTCTTTTATCAGAGGTTCTACCAATTGATATGTTTCCACAAATAATTGAAATTCAATTTCGTGATCTATATCTTCAATTTTTGGAAATTTAGAAAGTTCTTCTATTAAACTCTGATCAATAAACCGATAAAACCCTTCAAATTGTATCTGATTAAATCCGGGTATTGTAGATGTTCCCTCTTTTATATCCCCGAGCATCTTTTTTGAATTTATCATTTATCCGTTTATTGAAAAAATCCCATCTCTCATTCTTCACCGAATCATATCGATAGAATTCGATCTAGCAATAATGGAATTTCTATTCTGTTTACTGAATCACATGAAATTTTAGCCAACTCCAAGATATATGGAATGTATGAAATCCGTATGAACGGAGACTAGATTCAATTGGAATTTTTTTATAAGAAAGAGATCCAAATGGAACAGAATTGAGAAATACCACTGGAACTTATGGAGTTTTGTAACTACTAGAAAAAAAGTAATTTCATTTTCACCTATGATATTACATATTCCAATTCGATTGCATACCATAAAAAACTGTATTCATGATTGGATCTGTTCGAGCAGATAAACATATAATAAATAGCAAACTTTTTTTTTGAACCACTTTCCTTTTTCATGTATTTGTATTTCATTGTTCAAAAAAATATTTGCAGAAAAAAGATGGATTGTTACCTATTTTGAATAGAATATTTCGAATATCATTGAATTGAAGTAGGTAAGAAAAAGAAAACGTATGTTTTTTTAGTTATTAATTTTTATTATTATTAAAATAAAAAAGAATGCACGGATATATATATGTCTCTTTTTCTTCTTTTATTGTGGTACAGTTCTATTTGGAACAGCACATGCTGTGCTCTACCAAAAATGAAATTTTCTTTTCAATGTATTCAATGAAAAATTAAAATACAAAAATTTATTGAGAATTACTCCTCAAAAGCATCCCTAGAGAGATAAAATACCCCATTCTAGAGCTATAGCTTATAAACAACGTAACGTATGTTCTGATTCTGGGGTTTACATATACTCATTATTAGTGTTATAATTGAAATGGAAGAAGATTTCTTTTTAATTGAAAAAACTCAATATAGATTAGTTATAAATCGATTTCTAATGATTTTCTTATATTATTAGAAATACAAAAATGTAGATTTGAATTCAAAAAAGGTCATGAATTTACAGTCAATAGTTAATGGTTCTGATTTGTACTAGATTCTATATTTTGTGACTGAAAATCGATATTTTTTTCGGAGTTGAAAACAAAAAGAGAAAGTTTGAATCTAGTACAAATCATTTTGGCGGCATGGCCGAGTGGTAAGGCGGGGGACTGCAAATCCTTTTTCCCCAGTTCAAATCCGGGTGCCGCCTCAACAGGAGACTTGAAATCTCCTATTATAAAACTATAACAAACGTAGGACTCTTGATACTTTCTTTTCGTGATTCTAAGCCCCTGGCTCTCGAGGTTCTATTCTCTAACCTAAAGTTTTACCTATCAGATTAGAGGAAAACTAAAACGAGTGGAGGGAAATCCATTAGATTGGATAGGCAGAGAGGGAATTAAATTAATAGTTTTGGAAAGGACCTAAGATAGTTTGTTTGGATATAGACTCATGAAAGTCTCGGAATGCTCAGACATTCAATCAATATTAGATTAGATGAAGAATTGCCTTTCGTTTTACTTCAAATAAAAAACGATAAAAGAAAGAAAAAATATTATTCTTTCTACATATGAGTCAGATTTCTTGGATACTTTGAAAAGTATCTGTTTACTTGTGTTTACATCTTGTCGATTCTACTAGTTATTCTATAATTAAGAATAACTCATTATAAGATAAGTGGATTTTTTGAAGTAGTTCATCAATGGTGACCAAATATCTCTCCCTTTTTTTGACTCTGCACCAGTGATTTCACTATTATTAGTGAACAATAATGGAAAAGTTTCTTCATATTCATAGAAATAGGGGACAGAATTCACATGGATATAGTAAGTCTCGCGTGGGCTGGTTTAATGGTAGTTTTTACATTTTCCCTCTCTCTCGTAGTGTGGGGAAGAAGTGGACTCTAGAAGTACTCCTAATTGCGATAATAATCAAACTCTATCAACCTGTATCAATTGTTTTAGTTTTCTAGACCGGCCGGCAATTTTTTTTAAGATTTTTTTTAGAAATTGAATTTATGTTTTGTTTTATTGACTCATTTGATATTTTTATATCAGGGTTTACACCGTTAACCATTCATGGGATAAGCCCTTTTCGAAATCTCAAGAGGTTTCCATCGAATTCGGGATTATCCGTATTAAATGGATCAAACAAACAAATGAAATTGAGAAAGTATGTACATACTTTTATATTCTATTTAATTTAGATTTACATTTATAACGAAAAAGAGAGGGTGGATTTATATTAAGATATTTCACTTGTATCTTTATACATTACAATAACCATAATGGCTAGTATGGTAGAAAGAGATCTCTTTCTACCATACTAGCGGGCCCCTTAGAATACTACTGAATCTAATGCATTCCTTTCATTTAAGACGAAAAATTGACATCCTTTTTTTTTTCATTGATAGTCAAATTGTAGTCAAATTAATTATTTTGACTAACCGTTTTTACGTAAATTATAAGCAAAAAAGCAGTAGGAACGAGAATGAAGAGTGCAGTAGCAATAAATGCAAGAATATTGACTTCCATAATTTAATCGTTTATTATTGATTTTTTTTCTTTAGAATATCTCGGGATTTAATCCCATAGAGATGAGAAATCTTTCGCTTGTAAACTCACTCAGATGAATTAGATTTCGATGATATCGAATGAAAGAAATATCATGAATAACAATATCGGAGCTATAAAATCGATTCATCGTCAAGAATTTAATAGTATAGCATAGGAAGATCTTTTATCCACACCGAATACATAATGAGATTCCCGACCCAATACAAAAATATTTATTTATGATTATTTTTCACCGCTTTCTTTTCTACAACCTAGTACTTTACTTTCCTTGTACAATCATCTGATGAAATATCATAAAAAACCTTTTATACTTCGATTGTTTACAAAAAGAGTTTCTAAAGAACCTTAAATAAACAATAGAAATCAAATAGAGAAAACAAGTACGAAATTTCAAATTGAAATTGAAAAAATTTTGTAAGGGTCTATGATCTTTTTAGAAAACAAAGGGAATGTGATAAAGACGAGTCCCGGTAAAAAAACGAAAATATTCCAAAAAATTAACTATTTAAATTTTCTTACGAGTTTTTCTTCGACTCTAAATCTTTAAAAATAGCCTATTCATTAGGGAAGACTAATTTGATCTTTATTTTTGAAATCTCCTCTTTCCTTGGTTGGATTCGAACTATTTTCACTTCTTTGACTTTATAGAAACAAAAGTATATATTAGGTACTCTTGGCAAACGTATTATACGCTATCCTATTTCATTTTCCTACACGAGTTAATGGGCGATTAACTGACAAAAAGAAGAAACCCCGTACAGTATCTCGTTCTTGAAGTGTTGAATGCTCTCAATAATTATACTAATTTACATATGTCTCTAAATTGGTGCTATAGAAATAACCCTTTCTTTTGCTTGATGAAAAAAGAAAAATAAAACAAAAAGATAACCGAAACCGTTTTGATCCCCTTGCCCAGAAACAAAAAGGGGAGTTTATGTCTTTTTTTTTATTTAATCCGCCGGGACTGACGGGGCTCGAACCCGCAGCTTCCGCCTTGACAGGGCGGTGCTCTGACCAATTGAACTACAATCCCATGGAAATCAAGCGGGTAGCTTACGTATTCCTTCTTATGATTTCATTTGAATCATTTCAATTTTAGATTCAAATTAGTGTTTTGTAACAAAGAAAGTCACAAGTAATATATTGATATCTATATGGATATCACTTTAGTGATAGCAAGGCAGATTACTGGTAATCCTTGCATTATTATCAAATCGATTGATAATCTATTTTTTATTGTAATTTTTATTGTAAAAAAAATAGATTATTTTCTCGACTCTGTTCATTAAAGTTTATATTTAATGGATCCATCTCGGGATCCTTAGCAAGAGCAAGATCGGAATTTTTTATGGAAACAAAAAGTAACGAGACATAAGAAATAAAGAAAAAAGTAAAGTCGAAATATACCCAGAA